ATTAGATATTTCTTTTTAAAAAACAAAGAAGTCTTTTTATTATTATTCATTGTTAATAAAGGTAATAAGCGAAATTTTGTTTTAATCCACTTTTGCTCTTCTCTACCCCATAAAGATATTGAATAGACAGAACTTCTTTTTTTACTACTGTAAGTTTGAAAATAAAGATTTAAATGTCCCTCAAAAGTAAGTAAATAGATCCGAAACATATAAAATGCAGTTAATCCTGCTGTGGAAAAAGCTATTATTGCAAAAATTGGTGAATACAACCAACTATCATTAAGAATTTCATCTTTGGACCAAAAGCAGCCAAGAGGTGGAATACCACAAAGAGAAAGTGTACCTAATAAAAAAGATGTTTTTGTAATTGGTACATGTTTTTTTAAACCTCCCATAAGAACCAGATTCTGGCTTTTATCTGGAGAATATCCAACAATACTTTCCATTGAATGAATAATAGATCCAGATCCTAAAAACAACAATGCTTTGGAATAAGCATGAGTAATCAAATGAAACAAAGCAGCCCGATAAGAACCCATACCTAGAGCCAACATCATATAACCCAATTGAGACATTGTAGAATAAGCTAAACCTCTCTTAATATCTTTTTGAGCAAAGGCTAAAGTGGCTCCTAAAAGTAATGTTATTATACCTAATAAAGCTATTAGATTCATTATATAAGGCATAACTATGAAAAGCGGAAGAAGCCGAGCTACAAGAAAAATTCCAGCTGCTACCATAGTAGCAGCATGTATAAGAGCTGAAATAGGGGTAGGCCCTTCCATAGCATCGGGTAACCATACATGAAGGGGAAATTGGGCAGATTTAGCAATTGCACCAGCAAATAATAGAAAGGCACACAAAGTAGCAAATAAAAGATTAACTTCATTATTATAAACCAAGTTATTGAATATTTCAAACAAATCCCGAAATTCTAAACTGCCCGTTATCCAATAAAAACCTAAAATTCCTAATAATAAACCAAAATCTCCGACGCGATTAGTGACAAACGCTTTTTGACAAGCATTCGCTGCAGTAGGTCGTGTGAACCAAAAACCTATTAATAGATAAGAACACATTCCAACCAATTCCCAAAAAAAATAAATTTGTATGAGATTAGAACTAGTAACCAATCCTACCATTGAAGTATTGAAAAAACTCATATAGGCAAAAAATCTCAAATATCCCTGATCATGAGACATATAATTGTCACTATAAATAAGAACCAAAATTCCAACAGTAGTAATTAATATTAACATAATAGAAGTAAGTGGGTCAACCAAATAGCCAAATTCTAAAGAAAAGTCATTATTTATAGTCCAAGACCATATAGATAGATAGATAGAAGGGTTATTTACTTGTTGAATAGCTAGATAGGTTGAAAAAAGCATAATTATACTTAACAATAAAACACTTGGAAAAACCCACATACGGCGAAGACTTTTTGTTGCCGTTGGAAAAAGTAGAAGTCCTACTCCTATTAATATAGGAACAGGAAGTGAGATGAAAGTTATAATCCAGAAATATTGATATATATATTCCATAAAAATAAATAAAAAAGTCTTTTATTTTTATCTTAATTAATTGGTTCTGATTTACCGGCTCTTATTTCTTTTGAAATGAAAGTGAAATGAAAGGGGTCAGTTAATAAAATAAAAAATTCAAATAGACAAAATATCGATTTTATAATTATTCTGAATCTTTTTCAACTAATTTAATTTAAATATTTAAAATCAAGAAGTTAAAATTCGTCAAATGATATGAAGAAATTACTATTGAAAAAAAAAAACTAGTACTTTGTATTACAATTCAATTATTATTAATATTAAGTAAAGTTTGATGAAGATTCAAAAAATGAAAATTTCCATTTTCATTATTATTTCGTATTACACTAATTTCTATATATTGATAGAGCAAAGACAAATAATTACACCAAAAGCAGTATTTGATCTGAATCATAAAAAAAACCATAACTTATCCCTAAAAAGTTATTTCTTTTTTGGGTTATTTCAAATCATTAACCAATTGATTTTGGAACTGATTGTCTTTTATTGTAAGATTATTGTAATAAAATAATAAAAGACTTTTCTATTTTTAGGACAGGCTCTGATCTACAAGCTATGACATCCAAAACTTGACTTTACATAAAATAAAAAAAGGGAGGAATTAATAAAATTTAGAAAATTATTTATCTTGGTGTTTTTAGTTTTTAACAGATAAATAATAGATTAAGATTAAGTACTAGTCTCTTGTACATTTTAAAATTAAAATTAGATATACTCTTGCTCTTTTTGCGAGCTTGATCAATTATATTTTCTAATTAATAGAAGAAAATATTAATTAATTAGGGGCTTGGTTTAGTAAAACTTTGGATGTTTTTTATTATGTATTGTATTTTTGCTCTTTTTATTACCTGTATAAATCAATGTAGGACGACAAAAAGAAACTAGACAGAGATATAAAACAGAGATATAAAAAGAGGTATAGTCATTTTGTTTGTATTTTTTTTTGTTTTTATTTGATAATCATATGAACGTTAATTAATTAGATTTATACGGCATAGCAAATTTTATAGATATGGATTTGAATGAGGATAGAAGAGGACCAATAAAATAAATATGAATTATTCGATATTGTATGGAATAGAAAAATGATTTTTTTATTTTGTTCCCAGTACTATTATTTAGTATTTAGTTACGCGATTTTCTATATTTATATTTTTATGAAGGGAGTACAGTCTAAAAAATAAATAGATAATTAATAATAAAAAATAATGAATAATTAGATAATTATAATAAAAATAAAGAACAATTGGTTTTGAACAATAGATGTCTTTGACATCCAACTATAGCAATTAAATACTTATTATAATTTTTAATGGCAGTTCCGAAAAAACGTACTTCTATCTCAAAAAAGCGGATTCGTAAAAATATTTGGAAAAAGAAAGGATATTGGGCAGCATTGAAAGCTTTTTCGTTAGGTAAATCTCTTTCTACAAGGAATTCAAAAAGTTTTTTTTATCCAACAAATAAATAATTAAAGAATAATTTGAGTTGTTTTGGCTCGAAAGGCAGTCAGTCTAATTTGTTTATAATTTTTTTATAAGTTTTATTTTATAAGTTAAAAAAATTTCTAAAAATTCAAATTTGTATTATAATAAATATTAATTAAATATTAATACTTTTACTTTTAATTTAAATTAAATATTAATACTTTTAAAATAGAATGCAAATTTTTAATACTTCATTTATATAATTAAATACTTTATTTATATAAAAAAATTTATATAATTAAATACTTTATTTATATAAAAAAATGAATTTTAAAAAATACTAAAAAAATTATAAAAGTTCTAAATTATATTAACTTATAATAACTTATATAAATTATATTAACTTATAATAACTTATATAATATAATATGATTATATTATATATGATTATATTCAAAATTATAATTATTATAAATTATAATTATATAATTAATGTATTAAATAATTAATGTATTAATATAATATAGAGAAATATATAGATAATAAAAATATCTAAATTAATAAAAATATCTAAATAGAAATAAAAGTAAAATAAATAGAAATAAAAGTAAAATAAATAGAAATAAAAGTAAAACTAGGTATTCTCTAATGTTTTGACCGGATCAATAGCAATATTATATTATATTGAATTAGTTTCTCTTTTATAATAAAAAAGCATTCTTGTGTCTACTAAATTTAAAGTATAATACTATATTTGAAAAAAGAATAAACGCAAGCACAAGATTAACCTTTCATTTCAGTAGGCTTTATTGTTTTTAGGGTGGGGAAAATAAGAATCCCCATCGATTCAATAATAAAAAATTTTCTCTTTTATTTATATTATTTTAATACCGTAAAACTATAAATATAGTATATTTAATAGATTTAAAATATATAAATCTATTTTAAATCTATTTATTAAAATAATATAGAAGAAAATATATAATATAAAATTTGTAGTCAAAACTAATAGGTTGTTGAAACTAATTAAGTTTAAGATGTGTTTTATAACTTTCTAAACTATTCTTTCTATAATTTATTATTAGGATATATACCCCTAATTTTTCATTTATTTTTCATTTATGCCAATTAAGAAAAACCTTTTTTTTTTAAGTGATTATACTAAAAATAGGATTTACTTAGGCTAGAAATTGAAATTTTTTATTACATAATACCCCCTAGCCTAGTCCAAAACCTACCAATATTCAATATGAAATTAATTTGTTTGGTAGACAAATTCTCTACACAATTAAAACAAAGACTGACATTTAATAAAAGCTATGAAAAGAGTTACAATCCCCTGCATGTATCAACAAAATTGTGATACATAAAAATAGGATTTTTATGTCATCGAAAAAATGCATTTTTTGAGATTCATAAAATAAATCATTAAGAAATGAATTATTAAAAAATTCAAAATGAGAAAGAACGTTTTGAGTTCAATCCATAAATTGAGGTTATAACTATCAAGTTGCACCAGTTATTAGATTTTATTCGAGCATAAAATAAGAAATTCAAATCACATTTTTAAGTTAAATAAAACGAAGACTATAACACTATAATAAAAAATAGCCCAATAAAAAAAAAAGGATTATTATTGAAAGCGTTACGGTAAAATTCTAATAAAAAGTTTTTATTCAGCAATTTTAATCTTTCCTAATATTAAATATATAAATATATATTGCCTATGGCATTGAATTGACTACTTCAATCTCGACGATTGAATAAAAATAGGTTATTATAATTTCGAACAAGCCGCTATGGTGAAATCGGTAGACACGCTGCTCTTAGGAAGCAGTGCTAGAGCATCTCGGTTCGAGTCCGAGTGGCGGCATGACATCTCCTAAAAGAGTAAGTCCTATACTGAATTTACTGAATTAAATTCCCGATTTCAATTCCTATCCTATAATTGAAATTGAGAAACCTTCCTTTTTTAATTTAAAATTTTTATGATATTTTCAACTTTAGA